AAGATAAACCATTATACGGGTATTTCAATACTGAATATAACAACAACAAGTTTTCTAAACTAAGAGAATAGGCTAAATCAAGAGAATAGGATTTGAACCTATGACTTCTCGCTCCCAAAGCGAACACGCTACCACTGCGTCACCTCTCGAATCGCATAAAACCCAAAGTAAATGCCTAAACTTATTTTAACTGTTAAAGTTTTTTGTTTAAAACAAAAATTAACGATCTACCTCACCAAAAACAATATCTTGCGTTCCAATTATAGTTACAACATCAGCTAGCATATGGGAATTAGCCATAAAGTTTAGAGCTTGCAAATGAGAAAACCCTGGGGCCTTAATTTTGCAGCGGTATGGCCTATTACTACCATCAGAAACTAAGTATACACCAAATTCCCCTTTAGGGGCTTCAGTAGCTATGTAAGTTTCCCCTGAAGGTACAGTAACCCCTTCGGTATATAATTTAAAATGGTGAATTAAAGCTTCCATACTTTGCTTAACATCAGCACGAGACGGTGGGGTAATTTTAGAATCATCAACTTTAACACTTCCTTCAGGCATTTTATTCAAACACTGATATATTATACTAAGGGATTGTCTCATTTCCTCCACTCGTACAAGATAACGGTCATAACAATCCCCTGTTTTACCAACAACCCCCTGGAAAGACAACTCTGAGTAGGCATCATACGGCTCGTTTTTACGTAAATCCCAACGAATGCCAGACCCACGTAACATAACACCAGAAAAACCCCAATCAATAGCTTCCTGCGCATTTACCACCCCGATATCAACTAATCTTTCTTGCCATATACGATTATCAGTTAACATTTCTTCAATTTCATCTAAACGTTGACCAAATTGAGCAGCAAAAGAAAAAATATCATCTATTAAACCAATAGTGAGATCTTGACTAACACCTCCAGGTCGAAAATAACTAGCATGCATACGTGCACCACTAACCCTTTCATAAAATTCCATTAACTTTTCTCTCTCCTCGAATGCCCACAAAAAAGGTGTCATAGCCCCTACGTCCATTGCATGACAACCCACAGCTAAAAGATGATTTAAAATGCGAGTTATCTCCGCAAAAAGAACTCTTATATATTGAGCCCGCTTAGGTACTGAAATCTGTAATAAATTTTCAACAGCTAAAGCATAAGTATGTTCTTGGCACATCATTGAAACGTAATCCAAACGATCAAAATAAGGCAAAGCTTGAAAATAAGTTTTAGCCTCTATTAACTTTTCAGTACCTCTGTGCAGTAACCCTATATGGGGATCAGCTCTTTGAACAACCTCCCCATTAAGCTCAAGAATAAGACGTAAAACCCCATGAGCCGCCGGATGTTGTGGACCAAAATTTATTGTAAAATGCTTAAGTTTTTTGTTAAATTCTTTTTTTTTTAATGACATAATAAAGTTTGTAATGGGTTTTTGTGTATTCCCAAACTACACGAACAAAAGAATCAAAATATAAATTATCACCGATACTAAAAAGTCTTTAAGATTAGCGCCAGAAGGATTTGAACCTACGACCTTCAGGGCATGAGCCTGATGAGCTAACCTTACTGCTCTATAGCGCAACCCTGTTAAAATTAAAAATTATTACTTTTATGAGCCATGGTTCCCACAAAAGTAGTATGTGTGGCTATCTAAATAAGGACGCTCGAGTTCGATAAGAGTTCGGGTATAGATTTAGATAAAGAGGCGAGCCTCTTAATTATATATTCCAGCCGCAGGTTCCCCTACGACTACCTTGTTACGACTTCATCCCGGTTGCTTACCTGTCCTTTAAAGGGAATTTCCAAACTCACTTAACCTAGATAAATATCTTTACCAAATGAGGATATGTTTGAAAGGTTTACTCCAAAATCTTCTGGCCAAGTCAACTTCCAGGACGTGACGGGCGGTGTGTGCAAGGCCCAGTGACGTATTCACCGCGACATCCTGATCCGCGATTACTAGTGATTCCAGCTTCATGGGGGCGAGTTGCAGCCCCCAATCCGAACTAAGAAAAGGTTTAAAGATTGGCTCTGGATTACTCCCTCGCAACTTGTTGTCCTTTCCATTGTAGCACGTGTGTAGCCCAGTTCATAAGGGCCATGAAGACTTGACCTCATCCCTACCTTCCTCCCGCTTAGCGCTGGCAGTGTCTATTCAGTTTATTTATTGGTAAAGACCATTTCAAAACATAAAAGAGATAAGGGTTGCGCTCAGTTACAGGAATTAACCGTACATCTCACGACACGAGCTGACGACAGCCATGCAACACCTGAAAGTCCCAAAATTCTTAACGTCTCCGGAAGAACGACAGACTTACTAGAACTGGTAAGGTTACGCGCGTATTATCGCATTAAACCACATGCTCCACCACTTGTTTGAACCCCCGCCAATTCCGTTGATTTTTAAGCTTGCGCTCGTACTCCTCAGGCGGAGTGCTTAATGCCTTAGCTATGTCTTCTAGATTTCTAAAAGCTAGCACTCATCGTTGACAGCGTAGACTACCAGGGTCTCAAATCCTGTTCGCTACCTACGCCTTCGCCCCTCAGCGTCAGTACTGAACAAGAAAATCGCTTTCGCACATGATGTTCTCTTCCACTTATCTGGATTCTAACCCTAATTGAAAAATTCCATCTTCCTCTGTCAGACTCCAGTTTTCCTGTTTTAAATGCCTATCTATAGTTAAGCTACAGTTTTTGACAAATAACATATCAGAAAACCACCTACGGGCCCTTTACGCCCAGTTATGACGAATAAGGCTTGCCCCCTCCGTATTACCGCGACTGCTGGCACGAAGTTAGTCGGGACTTATTCTTAATTTACTGTCATTATCCTCAATTAAAAAAGAGGTTTACAACCTAAGCCTTCAATCCCTCACCAAGCCTTGCTGGATCAAGCTTTCGCTCATTGTCCAATATTCCTTACTGCTGCCTTCAAATGAAACCTGGGCCTTGTCTCAGTCCCAGTGTGATTGATCGTCCTATCAGACCAACTAAGCATCATTGGCTTGGTAAGCTTTACCTCACCAACTACCTAATACTGAACCTAATCATCTTCAACCGGCGGACCTTTATATATTTATCCGGTATTCTCCTGTTGCCTTCTCCCCTGGGGGATAGGATTATTCCGAAGTTGAAGCCAGATATTAGCCTATTACTCACCCGTACGCTATGGTTTTAACCATTCAACTCGCATGTATTCAAGCAGGCTTATAGCCTTCACTCTGAGCCAGGATCAAACTCATTTTTTTTAATACCACAGTTACGTTTTATTACGTTATAGTGGGGTTTTATTGTAATTATCTTTAATACAATACTTATTTATTATATTAGACCATAAAATATCTTAAGACATCCTTTTTAAAGAAAAATAAAAAATTATTTTTCTCTAATACTGCAGGTAGTGTTTTTGTAAAACACTACCTTTATGTACACTCTACACATTAATTATCTTAATTAAATAACTAAAAAGCGTGCCTTATTTATTACAAAGATTTCGTAAATTTACCAACAAATAAAGATATTTCAGTCTGTTCTTTAGGGCGCTTTCCTGTCCATACTGGATGGTTGTTAAGATCTAAACTTTTACAATTCAACTCTTTTTGAGAAAAATGGCTAGGCAAATCTAAAAAATTAAAACTGCCATCTGACAATAAACTACCAAATGTTTTTGCTTTTACTATTAATTTCATTTAATTTAGGATAAGGTGGGATTTGAACCCACGGTATCTTTAACTACGTCAGTTTTCAAAACTGGTGCCATAAACCACTCGACCACTTATCCAATGCTGCCTTTAAAGGGTGAACAAAATAAATACAACAAGTAGGTAAAGTCTAAAGAACTGTTAAAACCTAAACCGATTTCTGGGTATTTAAATTCTTTTCCTGTAAAACAACCTTAAATTTAACCCCGTTTAAGTATTTCAGAATATCTATAAAAGCTAGGATCTTCGCCGGACTCTGGGACGTAATGGCAAAATAGCGTCGATACTCCCGTCTTTCAAACTGATCTTTAGCAGCTTTATTACCTAAGGGAGAACGAAGCAAAGTAAAGCGCTTGATTCTTCTAGACAAACCTGTAGAAGAAATGGATAAAGGTAACAAAAGTACCAAAGAATTTAAACTTTTAAAGTCAGTCGATACAGACCAAACTTTACAGATATATATAATGCTTTTTTTATACTGTGCCATATATTTAAATAGATGCTTAACAAATAACCCTAAAATAATTGATAGTGTACAATCTCCCTCGAAAAAGACGGGACTTGAACCCGCGACCACTGGTATGACAAACCAGCACTCTACCAACTGAGTTACTTTTTCTTTTTGGAGGTGGTAGGATTCGAACCCACGCTACATTAAAAATGTAGATTGATTTAGCAAACCAAGGCTTTCAACCACTCAGCAACACCTCCAAAAGTTACCTTTCCAAGGGTTTAATATTAAGTTACTTATTACTATTATTAACTCCACACCCGAAGTTTGAGTTTTTATAATTATGTCTACACCAAGATATAAATTTTAAGTTATTATCTAGAATCAACTGTCACTTTTAAGTGTTTGATTCGAGATTTTAAACTAAAGGCTAAAGAAGGTAATATAAAACGTACAACTACCAAATAAAAATTAAAAACTATCAGAATTAACCAAAAAACCTGATTGAAGAAGGTCAATGTATCAAATTGAGGCATATATATATAAATATTTAAAGGTCACCTAAAATAATTAAAAAACTACCCGTTCCAATAATTTATTATTTAAAAATAAAAACTATTCCTCTTATTATTAAAGGTATACCTATTCCAGAACCTAAACTTTACGTACACTTTACCCAGAAATAATACTTTTATTTACACAGGTGTTGAAAATATTACCAACATGCTTTACGTAAACCTGAAAAAGAACCTTTTGATGCTAAACGTCTGAATTGAAGACGGGATAACTTGTAAAAACTTATAACCGATCTTGATCTATTAGTATCAATGCAATGGTTGTGAACTCTACTTAAGCTACTTTTTCTAGGTAATTTAGATTTTTCTAATTGAGCCCACCAACGTAAAGAAATCTCTAAATTTTGATTTGTTGCTACGGCTTGCAATGCTTTACGACGAGACTCGTATAAAGCAAAAGATTTACGACGTTTGTAATCCATACCTCTCATTCCCAATCTAGACTGCCAATTTGCCAAGCATATACAAACCCAATAACTAACTCAAAAAGAAAATCCATCATGGACCAATATCCGATTGAAGGCAACTCACTCAAGGAAACTGCCCACGGAAAAAGAAAGACGGTTTCAATATCAAATAAAAGAAACAAAATAGCAACTAAATAAAAACGTACATCAAAAGCATTACGAGCATCTTCATACGGGTCAAAACCACATTCATATGAAGATAATTTTTCACTATCAGATTCTGAGAAAGCTAATGTATAAGAAGCACCAAAAATAAGAGAAGCTAATACAAGACTAAAACCTAAAAAAATCAATATTGGGTAATATTCTTTTAAAAAAAACATAATATTATGTAGTTAAACGCGGGTTATACCAAGAAACCGGACATAATTCAATAACCCCACCCGAAGTTTCACTTTTTAACACACTTTCTTTAAACATGCCAATTTCAGAATGCCCTCCTCTATTAGACGTTCCTAATGAATCATTTCCCCCAATTTGGTGAGTATATCTTACACATCGTGTACAAACAATACACCTACGTAATACTGTTTTTATAAGACCCCCCCAAAAAGTGTCACCTAAAGAATTTTTGAAAAATAAAAATCTACCTCTGTCCGACCCAAAATTAAAACTTTGTTCTTGAAGTTCGCATTCCCCCCCCTGATCACACACAGGACAATCTAAGGGGTGATGGAGAAGAAGCAATTCCATCACGGATTCTTGAGCCTTACGTACCAATGCCGTATTTGTAAAAATTCTTAAGTTAGGTAAAAAAGGCAAAGCACATGACGCTTGCGGCTTCGGAGAATTACTTACTTCAACAAGACACATTCGACAATTACCCGCTATAAAAAGCTTATCATGATAGCAGAATCGTGGAATATTTGCACCAGCTGCTTGACAAGCCTGTATAACTGTAGAACCTTTTTTTACCCAAATAAGAAGCTCATTAATTGATATATTAAGCATAATTAGGGTAAAACTTCTAAATCGCGCGGATTGTTAGGTTTAAAAAATGGTTTTTCTTTTATAGAAAAAACAGCATTTTTAGATTCACGACCTAACTGCCGGTATAAAGATTCAGGACAATTTTTTTGTAATGTTAAACTAATAGCTCCTACCATAGCTATTAAAAGAATGATTCCAGCTATTATTAGTAATATTGCATGGGTTGAATATAAAAGATAACTAGGATCATTTAATGCGCAAGAAGAGTCAAATTCTATAAACCATATTGTGTTTAACCCATAAGACCCTTCTACACTTTCTTTATGAAACAATAATCGAAGAAACTCTGCTAATCCTTCTGAATCACATAAATGCTGCCACATTTCAATTCTCTCCTCCATAAAATCTTTAAAAGATTTTTTAGCTTCTTTAACCGAAGGCTCGGGTTCACCTTTTCTTTTTCTTTTACTTCGCTCCTGGAATCTTTTTAAGTTGTCATTAACTGTTTTGTTAATAATTACCGGGTGAAATAAATTTTTGATCTCTTCTTCGTAAGATACTAAACTAAAAGAAACCAATGAACTCATATAAACTGTTGACACCATATTCATTAAATTTTGCAAATCTTTACTATATATTGCAGCACTCAAAAAAAATGCAAAAATGAAAGCGCCCAAGTACAACAAACGTTTTTTTTTTGCAGACCATGGGCTTTCTATAGCTTTTACATCTAACATCATAACAACGAACAACACCAATACTGCGATAGCACCGGCGTAAACCAATAAAAAAAGTAAAGCCATAAATTCTAAACCCAATAAAAATGAAATAGCGGAACCCAAAAAGAAAAGTAATACGAGATAAAGACCACTATATACTGGATTTTGTGTACTAGTAACTTTAACCCCTAGGGTACCCCCAAGAGTTGCAATAAGAATAAAAATTATAGGATCGACCATAATACAATAAAGGTTAGCAGCGCTAAAATACGTGAAAATTGAAAACCAAACACGAAATATATTCCAAATAAAAAGTTACTCCAACCTAAAATCACTAAATAGTGATATAAATAACCTGAATGCCATGCACGAGATTTATTTACTTGATCAATAAGTACGTTAGATATACCAAAAGGACCTAAACTTTCAATAAGACCACGATCAATAGATTTATAAGTAAAATGATAACCAAAGTCTAGTAAATTTTGAGTTATAACTTCATTATAAACTTTATCAAATAACCATTTACGGTTTAAAAAAGTATAAAATTTTCGTCCTATAAATGAAGTCTTAACTAAAAATAAATTAGAATTATACTTTTTATATAAAATAAATGAAGCCAACCCACCAATAATACTACAACAAAGGGGTAACAGTTTTATATCAGTTGACATAAACTCTGCATCTATAATACTCAAATTACTAGGCATACAAAATAAAGCATTTCCCCAAAAATCAGTACCCAAACCTATAAAAAGGTCGCGACCTAAATAACCAATAAACATACTAGGCAACGCCAATATACCCAAAACTAGCCCCATTGGCCAACCGCCTTCGGATGCCGAAAGCAATAATGACCGACTACCATTTGGTTCTGATAAGAAACATAAAGCTAAAAGCCGTATAGAATAAAAAGCAGTACAAAAAGCCGCTAAACTACCTAACCAATATGCAAAATGTGAAGCATTGCTATAAGTTGCATAACCTACCTCCAATATAACATCTTTAGAATAAAACCCTGTTAAAAAGGGCATACCCATAAGAGCTAAAGAACCAATTACCATCATAGCATATGTAAAGGGTAATAAACGACGTAACCCCCCCATTTTACGCATATCCTGTTCATCACCAACCGCATGGATTACAGAACCTGCCCCAAGAAATAGAAGAGCCTTAAAAAATGCATGATTACCTAAATGAAACACCGCTACAGAATAATTAGAAAGACCACAAGCAAAAACCATATAACCTAATTGACTACAAGTGGAATAAGCAATTACTCGCTTTAAATCATTTTGGACTAAAGCAGTTGTAGCTGCAAAAAACGCCGTCATACCCCCAACTATACTTATAACTGTAAGGGCTTCAGGACAATATTCCAGTAAAGGAGAACAACGGGCTAATAAAAAAACACCGGCAGTAACCATTGTTGCGGCATGAATAAGAGCAGAAACTGGGGTAGGCCCTTCCATAGCATCAGGTAACCAAGTATGTAAACCTAACTGAGCAGATTTACCTACCGCACCTACGAACAACAAAATTCCTATAAAGTTAAGGGCTCCGAATTCAACATTAAAAAACGTTAAACTAAATGTTGATAGTTGGGGGGCTAAAGCAAAAACAGTGGCATAATCAACAGCACCAAAACAAATAAAAATACCAAAAATTCCTAGGGCTAATCCAAAATCCCCGACTCTATTAACCAGCATAGCTTTAATAGCAGCTTTATTTGCTTGAATACGAGTAAACCAAAAATTAATTAATAAATAAGAACATAAACCAACCCCCTCCCAACCAACAAACATTTGAACAAAATTATCGGCAGTAACCAATATTAACATAAAAAATGTAAATAAAGATAAATAACTCATAAAACGAGGCAAATGGGGATCCCCTCCCATATACTCTGTAGAATATAAATGTACAAGAGTTGAAATAAAAGTCACTACAATAAGCATAACGACAGTTAAACTGTCAAAGCAAAAAGCCCAATCAACATGAAAAGAATCAGACTCCAACCAAGGCATTAAATAAAGGTAAGTTGAACTTCCTCCTAAACCTACCTCATAAAAAGCAAGACCACTTAGAAAAAAACTAAGGCCAATACAAGATATAGTTACTAAACCAGCACCGCGGCCTCCAAGGAAACGACCAAAAAATCCTGCAACAAGAGAACCAAGTAGGGGTAGAAAAACTATGTTTAAATACATCTTAGTCCTTTACGGGACTTGAACCCGTACCTTTACCATAAATAATGGCACTATCCTTCTAGATATTAAACTACGCATTAGACTAAAAGAACTTTTTCACTACTACAATCTACAACCACAAATCAACCCATACCAAATTTGAAACTGTTGCATGCATTGCAGAAAAGAATAAATTAGGGTAAATACCCATAAAAAGAGTACCTAAAACAAGAGGTAAAAAAATCATAAATTCTCGGAAGCTTAAATCAAGACCGACCATTTTAATATTACCATAAGCTATACGATTAAACAACCAAAGAGAATATCCACCACCTAAAATCATTGAAGTAGCTGCAAAAAAGCAAGCAGTACTGTTTGCCTCAAAAGCCGAAACTAATAAAAGAAATTCCCCTATAAAACTTGATGTGCCGGGAAGACCTAAATTAGCCATAGTAAAAAAAAGAAAAATAATTATGAAAATTGGCATAGTATGCGTAAGACCTCCATAATATTTAACTACTCGACTGTGCCAACGATCATACAGTACCCCAATGATAAGGAAAAGTGCAGAAGACACAAAACCATGACTTAAACTTTGTAAAATAGCTGCCTCCACCCCAATTACTGTACCTGTAAACAAGCCTATCATTACTAAATTCATATGAGCTACCGAAGTATAAGCAATCAAACGTTTTAAATCTGTCTGGCGAATAGCAGTCAATGAAGTATACACAACACCCAATAAACTAAGACTAAAAATAAAAGGGGTGAAATAAACAGAGGCTAAAGGAAAAAGGCCTAAAGAAAAGCGCAAAAAACCATAAGATCCTAATTTAAGTAAAATACCCGCTAAAATTACTGAACCAGCTGTAGGGGCTTCTACATGGGCTTCGGGAAGCCAAATATGTACAGGTAACATAGGAACTTTAGCTGCAAATGATGCAAAGAAAGCAAGCCATAGCCACTTTTGATCATAAGGTGAAAAGTTTATAACTGACAATATTTCGTAGTTTGTACTCCCGGCAAATAAATAAATATAAACTATACCTATTAGCATGAATAAAGAGCCTAAAAGGGTATACAAAAAAAACATATAAGCCGCCCGTATTTTTCTTTCACGTGATCCGTATATACCAATAACTAAAAACATCGGGATTAAAACAGCCTCAAAAAAAATATAAAAAAACAACAAATCTAAATTAGTAAAGACTAAAAGCAAAACAAGTTCCATACCCAAAAAGCTTATTAAATAAGTTTTAACTTCCCCTTTATCAAAAGACCACGAGGCTAATAAACAAAGAGGGAAAATTAATGTTGTCAAAATAACAAAAAAAAGAGAAATCCCATCAACACCTAAAATTAAATTAATATTAGCTATAGGCAGCCACAAACTATCAACAACAAATTGAAATTTAGGTGTTGAGTGATCAAAACCTAACCATAAAAATAATGAAGAGACAAAAACCGCCGACGTAATACCGAGAGCAAATTGCCGCATAATTAACTTTTGACTAGAAGGAATAAAAATTAAACCAACAATTCCTAAAAGAAGAAGAAAGAATAAAAAAGTTAAGAGCATAATCTTTTACCAACCCAAGTTAAATACTCGTCTTGGTTAACCGCTTGAACTACAATAGGCATAAAACCATGGTTAACACCACAAAGTTCACTACATTGACCATAAAAAACCCCTTCTCTTTTAATAAAAAGGAAAACTTGGTTCAATCTACCCGGACACGCGTCTACTTTAACCCCTAAACTTGGTACTGCCCAAGAATGAAGAACATCAGCAGAGGTTACAAGAACACGGATATGAGTGTTGGTTGGTACAACTAGACGATTATCAACCTCAAGAAGTCGGAAAACTTTACCAGCTTTTCCGGTACTTGATACTTCAGGAATAACCAAATCATCATCCGCAATAAGATATGAATCAAAATTTATACGTTGTCTTTCTGTTATACCTTCTTCAACATATTTGTCTTTATGATGCTCAATTAACTCATGAATCATGGTAATTTGAGTTTTTAAAGATTTATTTTTTTCACCCTCCTCATTGGTAATTAAAAGCAAAGCTTCATACAACATATTTTTAATATCATCTGCAGTATTTTGGTCTACAGTATCAATCAATTCTTTAAAGGTTTGTAAAACTTCACTACGTAAACCTATATGGGTATAATCAATTTCCCTACTTTCTAATTTGGACAACATCTCTTTTATCTCGTCTTTTGATTTTTTATTTCCTGAATTGCCATCATCACCAGAAGCGTCGGCACCATTTAAGCCATCATCACTAACTAAAACACTGTTCGGCTCAATTACTGAAACATCAGAAAATTGGCGATTGAAAGGTTTAACAGCCTCCTGCATAGGAGTATCCAAACTTCTTGATACTCGTGCTGCAAACCATTTTACATTAACTAATTCTGCTTTTGCTTTTAACACTTCACAGGATGATTTTGCTTGTAAACTTCCTGGTTCCAGAATAGTATCAATTGCCGAGGATAATGTTAAAGCGTTTTTAATACCATTCGACATATTTTCTAAGCTATTCTCTGTTGCTGTTTGAAGAGCTAAAAGGCTATCTATAGAATTGTTTTCACTAAACTTCGAAGTAGATGAAAGATCATATGCAGTTTTATCTAATATTTTACGGGCATGACTTAGCATACGTGAAGCCTCTTTATAATCTAAACTAGCAGCATTCACATCAGCTTGAAGTGTTTTTATCCAAGCAGAATCCACTGCGGATTCAATTAAACCTGGAATATCACAACCAGATGTTGCATTAATAAACGCTGGTTTAACCGATCCTGAAATAGAAGATGCTTTAAAGAGATCATTATCTATCATAGTAAGTATAACTTTAAGACAATCAGAATTTACACCATTCAACGTAGAGATTACTTTTTCCCGAAGAACATGACCTAAATTTAGTTGAAGGTCTCCAATATATGTCTCAACATCTATTAATTTTTCTTTTCTTGTGAGGTCCAAAGTAGAATCTACATCAAAATTTACTAAATTTATCAAAGCTTTTCCCTTTTTCAACTCTATTTCAATTAATTTAATAAAAGATTCAGTCAAAGCTTGTTCCGCATTAAACAACGCTATTTTCGACTCTGCTAACACCGCTTCGGAACCTTTTAACTGGGCCTTTACTGTTAAAAGATCTTCATTATGTATTTCCCATAAAAAATTATCAAAATATTCTTTGGGTTTGTCTGTTACTTTAGGTAACTCGTAAATAACTGGGGTGTCATCAAGTCTTTTCTCTGTATTGGCGACATACCCCTTAACAACTTCTAACCTATCTTGAGCATTATCTAAATCTAATTTAGCTGTGTTGACTAAAGAAGATGCTTTATCAAATTCAGATTTTACACTGTCATATTTTTCACCAAGACTGTCCAACGTCATATCAGGTGTAATAGAACTAGACCCTAGCTCAAGACCAGTCAATTTCGCTTTAGAAGTATTAAAAAAGGACTCAGCACCCTTTGAAACCGCTTCTGCTCTATTTGACACTACCTTGAATTTGTCAAACGCAATTTGAGACCGTTCTAACCGAAGATCCGCTCTATTTGACACTGCTTTATAATTGCTTAGTTCCTCTTTGGCATTTGCTAAAATATCTTTACCTCTTTCAAATTCCTCTGCAACTGATATTTCTTGTTTTTCAAGAGACATAAATTCAGCCTCTGCACTATCCGCAATGGAGTTACACTTACTCAACTCTTCTGCAGTCAATCCAGATTGAAATTTATCTAAAATTGTATTAGCACTTTTCAACTCTTCGTGAGCAAGCATAAACTTAAGTTCGTGACTATCCAAAATTTTCTTTGAATCTGATTTTAATTTATCATTCCAACCATCATAACCATCTTTAAGTAATACTTTACTCCGCATTATAGATGGATCTTTTGAAGCCCATTCAGCATCTGCTTGAAAATACTCTGCAGTTAACGCGTTAACCTGTGAGGCAAGCAAGTCAATTTTCGCCCATTTGGCACTAGCTTTAGCATTATTTAGCTCCAGTTTCGCATTTTCTAATTCCGCCTCAGAAAACTTAAACTCAACATTAGCAGTATCCCACTCAAACTCACTACTATAACCCTCTCTTTCCGGTCTAGTTAATCTTAATTGATGGGCAATTAACTGTGTATCGATTAAATTATTTTCCGCAATTTCTGCTTCTACCAAGGCTTTGTCAAGTCTTATTCTGCCTTCGTCTAAATTAGCCATCATTTCCTCTATAGGTATTTTTATCTCACCACGGGCAAGTGCTCTAAGACACACACACTCTGCCTCAAAAACTTGTGTTAAAGCTCTACTTAATTCCGTCTCAGCCCCTTCATAAAAATTTTCAGCTGACCTAAGTTCTAACCATTTATAACTAGCCTCATCCACTTTATTTAATTCCTCAACAATAGGCCCTATGTTAGAATCTAAACCTCCAGAACTATCATCACTTGAAGGTGTATTACCTTTACCTGGTTTAATTTCATCTAAAGACTTGAATAAATCCATTGTTTTTGCCGTAAGCTCAGTTTCATTAACAATCCTTATATATTGTTTAAAAATTTTTAAAGCTTTAATAACTAAATCTTGCTGTTCTTTAATTAGTGAACCCTTTGATAACTGTTCTTTAACTCCAGATAAAATAGATACCATTTCCCCTGTTAAATGTGATTCTAACGGACCGTAAAATTCTTTGCGACCCTCGTTCCCTAAAATATTTATAACCAGCCATTCTAAGCGCCGAGATAACATATCAGCAGCGCCTTGTGGCACATCTTCCATATCTTTTTCAAATGATCCCAAAAACTCTTTAATTATAGTGATTTGAGTTTGTTTCTCACCTTTAGCTACCTCTACACGGCTGTACTCTATCAAATCAGCCATATCTTTTAAAGCCTTATAGCTTATTTCAACTTGACTTAAATCATCTTTTTTAAGAACGGGTGATACTTCAAAATCAGAACACTCGTATGACCAATACCACTGATGACCAACCACTTTTATAGTAAGACTAGGGTCTATAACCTCATCCATTGCATACAATAAATTGTATGATGGTACACTAATGACCATTAATATTCCTGCTGGGATAATTGTCCAAACGACTTCAAGTAATGTTGAATGGTTAAAGCCTACAGCATCTTTATGATCTGCCTCGTTAAATAACGTTAAAGATTTATATAGTAACCAACCTACAAGACAAGCAATAAATAGCATAAAGGTCATTAACAAACCATTAAAAAAAATGATACCCTCCATTATTGGGGTTGCAGGGTCTTGAAAACCCACTTGCCATGGATGCGAAGCATCCATACTCCCAACGGAATAGTAGTACAAGGAAAAAAAAACAATTGAAGTTATTCTAATGATATTTTTATGTGAAAATTTCATGATCTGAGCACAATTAAACAAAAACCAACATTTTATCCCAATACCTTTTTATTGTTACTTCCCTTTAGCGGAACGCATATTTAATACCCGAACAGCAAGCATTTTTTCCAACCAACCTACAAATAACCCACCGAAAACAAAAAAAGCAAAATACCCTATAGAAACAACAGCCCCAACTATTTTAAAATAATCATCTACTGGGGTAGTTCCTGACCAAGCCAATAAGCAAAAATCAGCAACAAAAAGCCAAAAAACTACAGCATAAATTGGCCGGAAATTACCACTTCGCAGTATAGATGTATTTAAAAGGGGGTATATAAAAATTATAGCGATCGCCCCACCCATAGTAAGAATACCTCCAACTTTATTTGGAATTACCCGCAAAATAGCATAAAAAGGTAAAAAATACCATTCAGGAACAATATGCGCTGGAGTCCCATAAGGATCAGCTTCTAAATAATTATCAGGGTCTCCTAAACTATTAGGAAAATAAAATATAACAATAGATAACATGGACATTAAAACAAAAAAAGCTACTAAATCTTTTACATAAATGTACGGATAAAAGTTTATATTTGCTGTTTTTGTTTTAATACCTAAAGGGTTATTGGAACCATCTTTATGCAATAAGCCTAAGTGAACAAACACCAAACCTGCGATAATAAAAGGTAATAAGTAGTGTAAACTAAAAAAACGATTTAAAGTTGGGTTACCAACTGTAAACCCTCCCCATAACCACATAACAACTTCTTTACCTATAAAAGGGAAAATAGAAAATAAACTTGTAATAACAGTAGCACCCCAAAAACTCATTTGACCCCAAGGCAAAACATAACCAATAAAAGCTGTTGCCATCATTAAAACATAAATGACCCCCCCGGACCACCATAACTGTTGCCGAGGCTCCATATACGAACCGTAATATAAACCTCTAAAAATATGGGCATAAACAACAATAAAAAAAAAAGAAGCTCCATTCGCATGCATGTAACGAATTAACCAACCACTTTTGACATCACGCATAATATGCTCAACACTTGAAAAAGCGTAATGAGTTTCCCCCGCATAATGCATTGCTAAAAAAGCTCCACTAAGGATTTGAATAACCAAACAAAACCCCGCAGTTGAACCGAAACTCCAATTATAATTTAAATTCATAGCCGTTGGGTAATCAATAATATGAGAATCTACCCAACTAAGTATAGCATTTACATTAAACCTCGACATCAACTTATTAAATTATTTTGTGACCAAGGGACATGAAAATTAAATGAACGAAACTCCTGACTTAACTCAATAGCTTCACAAACAACAACTCGCTGATCTTCATCATAACGCAATTCAAAATACCCACTTAAAGGGAAATCTTTTCGTAACGGATGACCCTCAAAACCATAGTCTGTTAAAATACGACGTAAATCTGGGTGATTTGAGAAAAAAACTCCAAATAAATCCCAAATTTCACGTTCCCACCAATTTGCTGATGGGAAAAGACTTACCACAGAAGGTAGGGGATTTATTTCATCTGTATGTGTTTTAATTCTAAGTCTACAATTAGACCTTACATTTAAAAGATCATAGACAACTTCAAACCGTTCTTCCCTCTCCGGATAATCTACACCGGAAATCGAAGTAAGCATTTGAAAATTACCATTACTGTGATGGTGTAAAAAAGTTAATGTAGCCAACAAATATTTTTTGGATACGCTAATAACAATCTCATGCCCAAACACCTGAAAAGTTTGAACAGGTACAAGCCTCGTAAGACTTGTAGCATATACAATCAAAGAACTGAACATTTTATTTAAAATCAATAAAAATAACTCTTATACTAATTAATCCTTTACGGGAATTGAACCCGTATTTTCGCCGTGAAAAGGCAACGTCCTAACCATTAGACGAAAAGGACTTGTTACAAACACCATAATCTATTTAATATTTTATAAAATAAATGTTAGTTGGGCCTGGATCGAATTGAACGATCGACTTTACGCTTATCAGGTGTACACTCTACCGCTGAGTTACAAGCCCTGACACAACCACCTTAACACACTCGATAACTTTTATCTAAATCGTAGTTTCCAATTTTAACAAAATAACTAATACTTATTTATTACCCACTTTTGAAGATCTACGGGGTAATACAGGAAAAGCAAGGCCTCTACCTTTTACCCAAGGGTTTGATTCTTCAACAGATCCTCGTGTAAGAGTAATGTACACAACAAAGAAAAAAAATAATGACGCAATAGATGATAAAATTGACCCAAAAGAGGCTAAACCATTCCACCCAGCATAAGAATCTGGATAATCTGGTATACGTCGTGGCATACCAGCAAGCCCTAAAAAATGCATTGGAAAAAAAGTCAAATTTACACCTAAAAACATCAGCCAAAAATGAATTTGACCTAAAATTTCCGGGTAAGCTAAACCTGTCATTTTACCTATCCAAAAATAAAAAGCTGCAAACATTGTAAAAGCCGCTCCCATACTTAACACATAATGAAAATGGGCCACCACATAGTATGTATCATGTAAAGCAATATCAACCCCTGAATTAGCTAAAACAACCCCAGTTAATCCCCCTATAGTAAAAAGAAAAAGAAAACCAATTGAGAATAACATAGGGGTTTTTAAACGAATAGAACCCCCCCATAAAGTAGCAATCCAACTAAAAATTTTAATACCTGTTGGCACCGCAATAATCATGGTAGCCGCTGTAAAATAAGCTCTTGTGTCGATGTCCAAACCTACTGTAAACATGTGATGAGCCCAAACAATAAAACCAAGTATACCAATTGAAAGCATAGCATAAACCATACCTAAATACCCAAATACAGGTTTTCTAGCAAAAGTAGATAGTATATGACTAACAATACCAAATCCAGGTAAAATTAAAATATAAACTTCAGGGTGACCAAAAAACCAAAATAAGTGCTGATACAAAACAGGATCACCACCACCAGCCGGATCAAAAAAAGTAGTATTAAAATTCCTATCGGTTAATAACATTGTAATACCACCTGCTAAAACAGGAAGTGATAACAGTAATAAGAACGCTGTGATTAAGACAGACCATACAAAAAGAGGTAACCTATCCATCGTCATACCAGGTGCTCTCATATTAAAAATTGTTGTAATAAAATTTATAGCTCCTAAAATAGAAGCAGCACCTGAAAGATGGAGACTAAATATAGCTAAGTCAACAGAAGGTCCTGAGTGTGCCTGAATACCACTAAGAGGTGGGTACACCGTCCAACCTGTACCAGCCCCAGATTCTACCAATGAGGACGCTAGAAGCAAGATTAAAGAGGGAGGTAATAACCAAAAACTAATGTTATTCATGCGGGGGAAAGCCATATCAGGAGCACCGATCATTAAAGGTACAAACCAATTACCAAACCCACCAATAAGAATTGGCATAACCATAAAAAAAATCATTAAAAAAGCATGCGCGGTTACAATAACATTGTATAACTGGTGATTCCCTCCTAAAAATTGATTTCCAGGACTAGCCAATTGCAAACGAATAAGAACAGACATTGCTGTTCCAAGAACACCTGAAAAACCGCCAAAGATTAAATATAATGTACCAATATCTTTATGGTTGGTGGAAAATAACCACCTAGAAGAGAAACCACTCAATGACGAGCTAATAACCGATGGAGACCATAATTGCGATAAAGGTTTAGAATGTGTAGTAAAAGACATTAGCTAATTATTAAAACATAAGACCTAGTCCTACCTTGTATGTCAACAGATAAAATATATTCGGACTAAGCATAAAAAAGATAATAGTTAAACCGCTTAAAACTAGAACCATGGATGCACCTTTTGATAAAGGTGTAAAAAAAAACCAATTCTTATTCTTCTCAAAATAGAAAATTTTTATCAACCGTATATAATAAAAAGCTGAAATAACACTAGTAATAACAACAAAAATCGCTATAATATAAAAAGAAGAATCCACTAAACTCACAAAAATATTTAATTTAGCAAAAAAACCACCAAAAGGGGGTATACCGGCTAAAGAAAAAATCATTAATGCAACCCCAAACCCCATAAGTGGATTCGATCGAACCAAGCCTATAGAATCGGAAAACGTTAAAAGAGTACTTCCAGAAGTAGAGGATAAATCAAGATGCACTATATAAACCCATAAAAATGCTGCTGTAACCATATAAATCGAAAGATAAAATAATACTGCTTGTATTCCCTCTATATTACCACTAGCTAACCCAAGGCATAAAAAACCTACATGACCTACGCTACTAAAGGCAAGAAGGCGCTTTATTTTTGTTTCCCCTAAACCACAAACACAACCAATAAAAAGACTAAGAAGCCCACAAATACAAAAAAAGTTTTCCCATAGACTCGGAAAAAACGACCAAAAACTTGTAAATGATAAACGCAATATTACAACAAAAAAAGCGAATTTAGGTATAACAGCAAAAATAAAACCTACTAAAGTAGGGGCCCCCTCGTATACATCCGCTATCCACATATGGTAAGGAGCTGCACCTATCTTAAACAATAAAGCAGAAACCACACATATAAGTCCCAAATATATAAAAGGAGATGATGTTATTAAATTCTCTGTTAAAAGGGTTAAAGAACCTAAATTAGTTGTACCCATAGAGAAATAAATTAAGGACGCACCAAACAAAAAAAAAATAGAGGCAACAGACCCTAAAATAAAATATTTTAACCCAGCCTCAGCAGAAAAATACGAATTTTTTTTCCATGCAGCTAACACATAAAAAATAAGCGACAAAAATTCCATACTTAAATAAATAGAAAGAAGATCATATGAAGAAATCAATAAGCACAAACTCAAACCAATACCAATAACAAAAACAAAAAACTCATAAGCTCTAAAACGAGCTGAAAACATATAAGATTCACTTATTGCCACACAAAAAATAAGACCTAAAAAAACAATTGCTTTCGACCAAGTACCTATATTATCAGTAACAAAAATAGCATTCCATAAAGTTTGAGATTCAACAGGATTATTCAACACTAAAAGCAAACTTACAAACAAAATAGTTGACGTTAATCTAACCATACTTGGAGTTAAATAAGTATAAAGAGAAGCCGCGGATACCCCTAAAAAACTACCATGTAATAAAATAACTAATATAGAGATGGCAAGAAACAACTCAGGCAAAAAAGCCGCAGTGTCATTTTGGAATATTAAAGCGAATTTCATGCGTTACATTTTATAGGATTCGAACCTACGACCCACGATTTAGAAGACCGATGCTCTATCCACTGAGCTAAAAATGCTTAGATATAAAAATTAAAAAAAATTCTTTACTACTATTAATGAAGAACAATTGCGTCGTTTATATAAATACAACTTAAAATTGTAAAAACATAAGCTTGAATTAAAGCCACTGCAAGCTCAAGCCCAAAAAGAATTACTAATACTGCTAATGGTACGATATGGGCAACTAATAACAAACCACCACTACCCATCATAGCCCATGCAAAGCCGGCAATTACTTTTAGTAATGTGTGACCTGCCATCATATTGGCAAAAAGACGAACGGCCAAACTAAGAGGTTTAAATACGTACGAAACTATTTCTATAGGGACTAATAAAAAAGCTAAAACCATAGAAGTTCCACCAGGTAAAAATAAACTTAACATGTGAAAACCATGTTTAGAAGCACAAATAATCATCACACCAATAAATACTGTCAAAGCCAAAACCATTGTCTGGATAAGATGACTTGTTATAGTAAAAGAATATGGTACAAGTCCTGAAACATTCGATATCAAAATAAAACTAAAAATGACAAATAAAAAAGGAAAATATTTTTGACCTTGTTCCCCAACACTATCCCACACAAGACCTGCAGTACTTAAATAAAGACTTTCTAAAACTAATTGCCATCTAGTCGGGAAACAACTTAATCCATAGACTGAAAGACAATAATAAATTAAAACAAAAAAGGCTAAACCGACGCATGTTGTTACCATTGCGTTAGTTATTGAAAAATCAAATAAACCAACACCGAGACTTAAAAGAGGAAGTATTTGGAATTGTTCTAGTGGGCTGTAAAACATGTATAAAGTAAAAATATTATAAGCTAAATAGTTAGCTCTCAACCTGTTAAAATATGTAAAAAAGTTTATTTTTCAAACTTTTTGTTAATCCATGGAAAATATACCCGAAGGGGTATCCAATTATTCCTACGGTGCTTGAAAAAATTTCTTTATAAAGTACCATAAATGTTTTTATCTTATTCAAAAACCAAAACTCTCAAAATATACTAAATAATATAAACTTTTTTAGAATCCAAAACAGTAAAAGTATCCTTATAAATAAATTCTACTAGAAAATTTTATTGTCAGTTATAACCATACCATTTTTGGAGACCCATACCAATAGCGTCAAATAATTTTGTATAAAGTAACTTTATACTCTAAAAGAAAATATTAGCACTTTCACGGTAAATACCTATATCATTTTTTTTCTTACAATAACGAACTAAAACCTTAGACGACCACAATAAAACCTGGAAGTCATAATTACAATTATCACTATCCTTTATTGTAGCATGAAAAGATAGTTTGTTAGGTAATTTATAAATACATTTCGTAAAAGTATAAAAACACCAACTATATCTAAGCAATAACGAAGAACATACTTTTAAATAATATTCTACCCCTTTATAAAATTGTAGATATTTAGACACTTCAGAAATTTTAGAGACCTCAATTACAAGATAATTAAAAGTTTGTGGGGGTGTCTTTTTATGGCTATTAATTATTAAATGACCCCAATTATACATCGTATCCTCTAAAAAAAAACTTAAGAGATTAGATTTTATAACACCTGATATCTCTTTAATTGTATTTAAGGATTTATAGATTTTATAAGTGAAGCCTACTAAAAAGGGATACGAGGATTCCCTTTTAATAGCAGGATTTGCTGTAACCCTATAAAACGAGAATTTTTTTATTGTATTCTTATAACCAGCAAACCCCAAATAATAATAGTTACCCCTTTTACTTTCTGTAAAATTTAGAAATATCACGGGGTTCGATAAAAACTTTATATTTGACTCAAGAAACAGAAGCTCATTATAAATAGATTTAATCCGAATATTTAAATAACCATCAAAAGATTTAGGCACTCTGTTATGGATACATGTGACAATACACATAAGTAAATCCCGCTCAAAATAATTTTGAATATATCTTTGAAAATATTCTTCCACAAAAATTTCTACTTCTTCATGAGGTTCCTCAAAACAAAAAAAACAATTATTTTGGAACAACAATAAAAAATGATAGTTAATGTACTTGAAAAAACCTGATTTTATAAACTTCAAAAAATTTGGACTATTTTGAAGAGTTAATAAAAAAGACTTACTAAAATATTCTAAAATATATTTTTGAGTGCATCCAAAAATATATTGAGAAATATAAACCTCGCAATATTTAAGATTATAGTACTCACTAAAATTCTCTGACCAGAGGTGAAGCTGCGAATATTTCTTAAACACAGGACTTACCGAATAAAAGTCGGCTAAATCAGCTTCACTGTATCTTTTAGCCCTCACCATAAAACAAAACTAAATGATTACATTAAACCCCCACCAATAAATGGTAAGAAAAAGGAATAACCACACAACATCAACAAAATGCCAATACCACGCAGCAGCCTCGAAACCAAAATGGTGTTGACGGCTAAAGTGATCCCAATACAGCCGTAGAGTACAAATGGCCAAAAATAGAGTTCCAATAATAACATGAAACCCATGAAAACCTGTAGCCATATAAAATACGGAACCATATACCCCGTCTGACATGCCAAACGGAGCATGCATGTATTCAACACCCTGCATACCTGTAAAGGCAATAGCAAACGCTAAGGTTACCCCTAACCCCTGTAAAGCTTCTTTTTTAAAACCAGCAACAATAGCATGATGAGCCCATGTTACACTTGCCCCAGAAGAAAGCAATAAAATAGTATTTAAGAATGGTAATCCCCATGGACTAATAGCCTCTATCCCCGCAGGAGGCCAAACTCCTCCAATATTAAAAACAGGAGAAATTGATGAAGTAAAAAAAGCCCAAAAAAAAGCAAAAAAAAACATAATTTCAGATACAATAAAAAGTATCATACCCATACGTAATCCTTGCTGAACCGATGATGTATGTTGACCTTCAAATAACCCCTCACGAACCACATCTCTCCACCAAGTAAACATAACATATAAAATAGTAAAAACCCCTAAACAAAGTAATTCCCCCCCCCCTTTATAGTTATGCATAAAGAGCACTCCACCAAAAGTTAAACTTAAGCCACCTAAAGCAGCCACTAAAGGCCAGGGACTAGGGTCAACTAAATGAAATGGATGCCGTTGAACCATTTTAGCTTTAGCTTTCATTAAAATGAACAAGAAGGAGGTAGGATTCGAACCTACGATGGAAGAACCAACAGATTTACAATCTGCCACTATTAACCACTCAGTCACTCCTTCACAATTTAATTTTACCTAGATATGTTAGGCTTTGTACGAAATTTTTTACGACGAACTTTAACAGGACGACACCCATTATGGGGGGCTCGTGTACCTAAATGCAAAAAAGTAATTTTAACCCCCTTTTTACTAAGCCCTCTTACAACTCCTCTACGCCCTTTGTTGATACCCGACCCCAAAAAAATTGCAAACTCTGTATAACCTAACCTAATAGCTTTATCACCAAATAAATTACCTAAAAGTAACCCACGTGTATAAAGATTTTCCCGCTCATTATACTCATTTTCATACGAAGGAACCCTTAAAGAACAACTAGTTTTTACTTTTTTTTCCGCGGTATCCATCAAAGTACAAAATACATTTCTTTTTGTTGATTTGATAATAATAATGCCCTTTTTTTCTTGAGTTTGTTTTAACAAACTTTTAGTATAGATATCTGAAACCCCTTCTCTTACTAAACTTACTGCTGGTAGTTTAACAGAGTTGGGTATTAAATTAATGTTATCCTTTTTAGCTGACATTAAGCTTTAATAAAGGACGTTTTTTTGCATTTGTATGGGTACGTTGGCCCCTAACCGGTAGACCCTTACGATGACGTAACCCACGATATGTCGACAAAACACACAAACGACGAATCTTATCATTTTTAAAACGACGAAGATCAGCACCTAAAGGAAGAGGGGTAGCCTCCGCTAAGTTTTCTAAATTCTTTCCTTTGAGAAAAGTCACGTGACTACCACGTGAATCAGAACCAAAACCAGCTTTTTTGCATAAAATTTTAGATTGAGACAAACCTATACCATATATGTGAGATACAGACTGCACCAATACTTTGTCTTCTGGAATAGGGGTACCGATAATAAAAGGCATAACTAGGTCTTTAATATATTATATGAAACAAAACAAACCAATTTTTATCACTCCTCCCTTAAAATCACAAAGGCGAGCATGTAAACACTCAACCGGCCGAAATAATAAAGGACATATAACCGCATGGCATCGTGGTGGTGGGCATTCCCGACTATATAGGGATATTGACCTAAAGCGTAAATCAACACAAGGCATAGTTATAGGTTTAGAATATGATCCAAACAGATCCGCCCTTTTAGCACGAATTTTTAATCCAGATACTAAAAAACACAATTATATAATAGCACCTACTAAAATAAAAAAGGGGGACGTTATACGATCAAACTCAACACGTAGTGGTCTTCAAAATGGACACAGTAAAATTTTACAAAACATACTAACAGGAAGTCTCATTTATAATTTAAGTTTATCCCCTGGAAAAGACGGAAAAATCTTAAGAGCTCCAGGTGCATTTGGTCGTATTTTAAAAAGGACTAAAACATTAGCTAAAATTCGTCTAAAATCTGGACAATACCGTTGGTTCGATATAAAAACAATAGCAACCAATGGCGTAGTTAGCAACCCAGATTCACGGTTTACAAAGCTTAAAAAAGCCGGGCAATCCAGGTGGTTGGGGAGACGCCCTACCGTTCGCGGGGTGGCCATGAACCCAATAGATCACCCCCATGGTGGTGGTGAAGGAAAAACATCAGGTGGACGCTCATCTGTAACTCCATGGGGCAAACCAACAAAAGGACCCTCTACCCGTACTAGGAGAATACAACCAAAACCAAATGTCAAGATCTAATTGGAAAACACCCTTTATAGATAAAAGTCTGTTAAAAAGATTAACCCCACAGCACGAAAAAAAACCTACATGGTCAAGACGTTCTACTATTTATCCAGCTGCCGTTGGTTTAAAATTACAAATATACAATGGAAAAGACATGATTAGTCGAAAAATTAAACCTGAAATGGTTGGGCATAAATTAGGGGAGTTTGTAACAACACGAAAAAATTTTGTAGCAAAAAAAAAAAAATAAATGGCACAAAAAGCTCATCCAACTATTTTAAGACCAGAAAATAACCTTTATCAAGGATGTACACACTGGGACGAACCACGTTTTTTTTTTATTTTAACCACGATTCAAAAATTAATGGAATCTTGTTGTTTAGGTACAACACACTATCTTGATAAAATACAAGTTAACCGACATCTTGGACTAATTCTTGTAGAAGCTAATCTTATACACCTACACTTCCGCTCAAAACGACGTTTAAAATCTAGACGTTATAAAGAAAATCAAATAATTAGCAAAAAACAATCCTGGACTGTAGTGGCGTGTCGACTACAAAGTGCTGTAGAATTGATACAAAAATTCACAGGTACTAAAAAAGTCACGTTACGGATTAATAGGTTAAAAACTTATACTAGATCAGTACCTAAGCCTGCCCGCAGACAAATGGCTTATTTTACTAAAAGTTTTAACCATATAAGATATGATTATGCCCGATATGGTATGCAACTGATGTATTTACTTATAAAAAATAAAGCAAGCGCCGCTAGCCTGACTAGGTTTTTAAAACAAAATATATGCTCAAGACAAAGAAGAAAAAGACATTACCAATTTTTAGCGTATATTAAACAAGGATTCCAGGCTTTACAAGAATACAAAGAAATACAAGGGTTAAAAATACAAATAAAAGGGAGATTTACGCATAAAGCAAAAGGAAGGAGCAGGGTTTGGAAATATCAAATGGGACAAATGCCTATTAGTCAGTTAAATAAAAATATACAGGCCGAATATGCACAAACACAAACAGGTTATGGGAGTGTAGGATTAAAAATTTGGATATGTAACTGGGAAAATAATGAAAATGCAACCTAAAAAAACAAAATTTCGTAAATACTTTAAACCCCGAGGATTACCCAATACGTCGAGTAAAACCAATAAACTAACAGAATTAACCTGTTTTGCTGTAATTGCAATGGTATCTGGTTATTTAAACGGGCGTCAAATTGAATCAGCCCGACAAAATATTAGACGTAAAGTTAAAAGGGAGGGGAAACTTGAAATTCTTATTTTCCCTGATATTGCTATAAGCCGTAAGGCTTCCGCAGCCCGTATGGGAAAAGGAAAAGGAAAAGTTGATCATTGGATTGCCTCGGTATCTGCTGGACAAACTTTGTTTTTACTTTATGGTATAGATGCTGAACAAGGTATACCAGCTTTACACTCGGGAGCTAATAAGCTCCCACTAAAAGTTAAAATTTATCAATTATAAACTATGTTTACCCCTAGAAAAAGACATCTCCGAAAAAAAAGATTTTTTTTACCAGAACAACGCACTTTTGCTTTGTTTAATGGCAGTAATTTAAAATCTTCTCAAATATCAAAAATACGATTATCATTGCAAAATGCAAAATTATACTCTGTACCCCTGTACCTTAACCCCCCCAAACTTGGTATAGGATGTCCTATTATTATGATAATATATGAGACGTTACAAGACTTGCAGGACAACGTGCCTGAAATAGCTTCGCAACTTGATTGCCTCGGTATATCTATAGATAAAAAATGGTACTCTATTAAATTTTTAGAAAAAAGCCATACAACAATTCTTAAAAAAAAAGCACTGAGCCTTCTTTTAATTAAATCTAATAAAGATTAATGAAGTTCAATGAAGTTCAAACTCCTCCTTTAATTACCCGCAATATAACAAAACTCGACACTATTACAACTGTATAATTAAAAACTAAAGCGAAAAAAGGGATTTGAACCCTCAGCTTTAAGCTTGGCAAGCTTACACTCTACCAATTGAGTTACTTCCGCTTTTCCTATTTCCCACTAGAAAAAAAGCAAACCTGTAAACCATGCCCTAAAACATTAGTCTCAGCTTTATCTTTTGTTGTAAAATGAAATTGACATTGAAGAGAACCAACCTCTTCAAAATAAGGAAACAATGGTACCAATTCCTCAAAAGAAAAAATATCTTTTAAAACAAAACAATATACATTATCATGAGCTGGTGCTCGTAGACCTTCAAATTGGCGTACACGTGGCAACACATGAAATAATAATTTATAATAAAAAAGGTACATAGCCCCTTTCCTTAAAGTAACTTTACCCCCTACCCCTTCTCTTGGGCCACTGTTTCTTTGTTGAGAGGGCTTTTGCTGTATAAAATAAGGCTTTTGACCTCCCACAATATTCAAAGCCCCAAGACACGCAACCACATAATTTTCGTCGGAACTTTCCCCACCTAAACAAATAGATATTTTTTTTGGACCAGATAACAACGAAACCGTTGAGATGTTTTCACTAAGAATTAAATCTTTTTTTACAATCTCGTAATAATGTTTTTCAAAAGGATGCATAGAGACACTTATATAATTTTTTTAGCCATCGCAGCTAGTTTTGCCCATTTCAACCCCCTTAATCTACTCGGCAATATCGCTGATATTCGAGTTCCAAGAGGTTTTTGTTGTGGTGTTATAAGAGCTACTGAATTGGATGCGAACGAAACACCTACGCCAGCTTTATTGCGAAAAAGTCTACGAGTTTGTACAATAACCCCATGATGGACTTCCGATTTATTCATTTTTAATCTAACCCTTCTACCATAACGGGGTCGAAGACTCTGAACTGCTACAAGGACAACATCCCCCACATTGGCGTGTGCCTTACCACTTTTTTTTTTTACTTTTATGCATTTAACCAGTTTGGCTCCTGAATTATCTACAACTTTAAGAAGACTTTGGGTTCTAATCATATTTACTACTTCCAGCCGGATTCGAACCAGCACGTCAAAAGACAAAAGATTTTGAATCTGCCGTGTCTACCAATTTCACCATGGAAGCCTACCCATTAAGACTTCAATAATGAAGCTTGATCAATACGTATACTACCTCTAACTCGAAAATAAACTAAAATAATAGCTAAACCTATGGATGATTCACAAGCCGCAATTATAAGAATAAAAATAGCAAAGATTTGCCCCATTAAATCCCCTAAACATACAGAAAAAACAATAAAATTTAAGCTTACTGAAAGAAGAGCAAGCTCTAAAGACATAAGAACAACAACAATATTTGTTCTGTTTAAAATAACACCCCCAACACCTATAACAAACAATAAAGAAGCGACGAAGAAAAAATGAATAAAATCCATAATTAATTTTTGAAAATTAAAATATCAATAACGAACACCAAAATGAATTCTACGTTTATTAGACACAGCCAACTTATTTAAACTATACCTTTTATTAACAACCTCTCCTTTATTCTGCGAGGCTTTAAGCAATTCTTTACTTAAATTTTCCCACAAAGGGGAAGTTATAGATTGGTCTCTACTTGCTTTTAACAATGACCTCATGCCAAGATTAAGACCACAAATAGGGGAAATTACTCGTGGTAAATATACATTAAAAGACTGCTTGTTACGACGAGTCTTCGGTTTTGGTTTAAGACGAACACCTATATCTTGCCTAACCGCAAGAATACCTAAATAAAAAATATGTATAGCCCGTCCAGGATAATCACGATCAAGAGATTGAAGAGCTTTATTTAAAACATTTTCCGCTTTTGAACGCTTACCATCACGCATTAAAAGATTAATCATTTTTTTTACTAAAGGGTCACTTTTAATACCTAAAAATTTACTAGATTTTGTTTGTTCATATGAACTAGCCTTAATAATTTTAACAGAAATATGCATTTTTTTTATTGGTGTTAAATACTGATCAGTAACTAGCATCCTTTATCTATTTTTTTTGTACCGTATTTCGAACGTGAGGTTTTGCGACCAGGTAATCCCTCTAAATCTAATTTATTACGAATTAGACGGTATTTAACCCCAGGAAGGTCTGGGATCCTACCGCCTCGAACTAAAACCTGCGAGTGCTCTTGTAACCTATGAACCTGGCCGGGGATATAAGCTGTTAATTTGACTTTATTGGATAAACGAACTTTAACAACCTTGCGTCGGGCTGAATTAGGCTTTTTTGGGGAACAAACAAATACTTTTAAACAAACACCTCTTTTTTGGGGGCATCCACGAAGACCTACACTCTTCACTCTTGTTTGCTTTTTCCCGTGACTTTTGTTAAACCATTGGTTTATATTTGGCCTTGACATTACTAAGGAGGGGAGTTGAACCCCTATCCCGTTAAGGACTGGAACCTAAACCCAGCGTGTATACCAATTCCACCACCTCAGCTTTTGGAGTCGAAGGACTCGAACCTCCGATCCCCGTACCAAAAACGGGCGCCTTACCGGCTTGGCTAGACTCCATCTATCAAACACTAAAACTCGGTTTGGCAGGGGTTGAACCTACATTGGTAGCTTCATGAGAACTATGTTTTGCCAATTAAACTACAAACCGCCGTACTACAAAACACTTTTAACCACATCTTATAAAAAAGTGAACATATTTACTTAGCACTTTTTTTATAAGCTTTGATTTTTTGTTTAACCCCCTTAATAAGTTGTGGTAAGTCAGCAAAAAAAAGAAGACCGAGAAAAAGTAAGAATAAAAATTGCAGAAAACTGATTCTCATATTATTTAGGACTTAGGTAGATAAACAGAAAGAGAGGGACTTGAACCCCCAACCCTTGGCTTTGGAGACCAAAGTTCTACCAATTGAACTATCTTTCCTTGACTCTTCTTTTTTTATGAACAGACTTCAAACCTCAATATATTATTTACAAGAACTTAAATACCGATTAGCTTATGCTATTTTCGGAACAATTTTTCTTTTCAGTACGACTTATACCTATAAACAAGGATTGATTTTTATATTTTTACCTAAAGGATTATCACACTTTGTTAGTACAGGATTAACTGAAATTTTTTTTACATACCTACAGATTTGTACTATTTTTAGCTTTAGTTTTGGTCTCGGTATAACACTAACGCAATTATACCTTTTTTTACGTCCTGGATTGTACGCTTTCGAGGCTAAAACAACTTTTAACCTTTTAATCACAGCATTTTTATTTTATGCCTGCTTATACGTATTTGTATTTCCCATAATTATTAAAGTATTATGGGAACTTTTTTCAACCTATTCCCAAAATTTTACGGCAATAGATTTAACTTTTGAACCAAGACTCCAAGATTATTTAAATCATTTACAACAATTAAACAAAGCGCTAACTCTTAGCTTTCCTTGCCTAATTACCCTGAATATTGTACAAATTTATACGGATAGGCAAACGTGGGTTAAATATCGCGGAATAGCTTATATAACAGCTTTTTCTATAGCAGCTTTTATAACTCCACCAGATGTTTTAAGCCAAACTTTAATAGGGTTGCCTTTTATTATATTTTATGAAATACAATTAAAAGTTTGGTCTTTACATGAAGAGTATAAAAAACAATTGTTAGTTAGGTAACCAATCAAATCCCATAAGAATTCCTACGGAAACAAAAAATAACGCTAACGCGAGGGGTAAGAAACATTTCCAACCCAGTTTCATTAGTTGATCATATCGATAACGAGGTAAAATAGCCCGCATCACAATAAATAAAATAACAAAAAAACATATTTTTAAACCAAACCAGATACCATCAGGTAAAATACCTATATTAAAGGGGGATAACCACCCACCAAAAAAGCAAATAGAAGTTAACCCCCCCATCACCAACATATTAGCATATTCCCCTAAAAAAAACAAAGCAAATCCCATAGCTGAATATTCTACGTTATAACCCGAAACCAACTCTGCTTCTGCTTCTGGTAAATCAAAAGGATGACGATTAGTTTCAGCCAAACACCCTATAAAAAACATTATGCTAACTGGTAATAAAGGAAAAACAAGCCAGATATCTAATTGAGCAATTACTATTTCCGTTAAATTCAAGGTACCTACACACAAACAAACATTAATAAGACTAATACCCATTGAAATTTCATAAGAAACCATCTGAGCTGCAGAACGTAAAGCACCTAAAAAAGCATACTTTGAATTACTTGACCAACCTGATATTAATACCCCGTAAACACCAAGAGAAGAAACAGCTAAAAAATAAAGACCCCCCAACTGAGAATCTGCGATAACATTACCATAACTGAAAGGTATAACAGCCCAACTAATCAAACTTAAAATAAAAGTACAAAGAGGAGCTAATACAAAAAGCACAATATTTGCATTTGTGGGCAAAACGGTTTCTTTAACAAAAAGTTTAAGTCCGTCAGCTAGGGGCTGAAGTAATCCCATATAACCAATAACGTTTGGACCACGCCTTCTTTGAATTCCCGCCATAATTTTACGCTCCGCTAAGGTAAAGTAGGCTACAGCAATCAATAAAGGAATAACAAGATCAAGAATATTTAAAAAAATAGTTAGGAAAGTTAGCCACATAATAAATTAAATAATACAATAATATAATTGTAAATAGTACCTAGAATTAATATAACAACCCACCTATAGAAAAACTATAAATAACCATACCTAGAAGACCAAAGAGCTTCATCTACGTCTACCCTAAAAGGATACAAAACAGGGGCACAAACATCTGAGGAAAGAATAAAACTTAAATTTGAGTAATCTGTCTGTATCCATTTTGGTGTTGGTTGAAGATGAAGTTCAAACTTAAACCTATTAGATAATCGCCAACGCTCCAATTTTACATGAAAAGAACGGAAACGTTTATAACGAGCCACTAATCTAGCTCGAATAGCAGGCCGGTGGGACGGACAAAATTCAACAAAATCCCCTTTTTGAAGGGTAAACCCACCATGCCCTATTTTTTTACCATTTACCAACACCTTACTATGAAGAATAGCCTGGCGACTGTAATAAATTGAATGAAAAAAACCTAAACGGTATAAACTAATATCCAATCGTCCTTCTAAAGACCCAATTAATTTTTGAGATGGGTTCTTTAAGGCTACTAACGGTTTACACAAATTTTTAAACGCTTTATGGCTTAAATCCCCGTAAAAACGTCTTATACATAATAAAATAGACAAAGTATTCCTATAACTAATACGATTATATTTAAAAGTTTGATTTGGTCGAACACGAGGTTTAAGGAAATTATAATCGTGACATAAAGGATGACGGTACCTATTTATATTGGCAAGAGGTCGATGACGACGCTTTTGGCTCCCCAATACTCCTATAATACTATCCCACTTAGGACGAAGAAACGTTTTCTCTTTAGATAACAAATCGCCCCAAATATCAGTTCTAGACCATAAACAAGATTTATATCTATGTTTAAATCGCATTATTTATTATTACTTTCCCTTTTAAATTTAAGGGAATTTTTAGGTTCTTTTTTTACTTCTTTTAACTGCGCCTTACCCAACAGACTAGAAAACACATGTCTTTTTGTTGTTGATTTCATACGGTTACCTTTAACACAAGTCATGTAAATTAAACTAAAAAACCAAGAAGATAACAAAGGGGATTCAATATTTAAATTAAAAGGATAAGCTACTTTACTCATAGTAGGGCTCCCAACCCCAACCAACAACAAACATTTTCTATGAGCCTCCACTAAATTTTCTTTTTCTATATCACTTAAAAACACCAAATCAACATCTTTTGATTTAGCTAAATAACTACGTTTCCATTTTATATAACTTATATTAGGTTGGTGAGAAAGACAAATTTTTAAAAGAGGAGAATCACTAACAAACAGAATTTTCCCCTCTGACAATATTATTTTTTTTAAAACTTCTAAAGTTGCACGTATCCCATATAAACTTTTTTCAAGATTATAAAAATAATAAATATTACGTTTCCCTAAAAGATAGGGGTGCATTGTCTTTGAAATTCGAACATCCTCATTAAAGGGGCGAGGAACTAAATATCCAGAAGATCCAATTAAAAAAGAAAGAAGACGAGAATGCTCTGTTCTAACCATTAAGTTTTTTTACCTTCCTTACACACTATTATTTCATTTTCATATAAAACCCCAGCCCCTTTATATGAGTCCGGGTAACGATATCTTCTTATACTACTTGCAAAATTTTGTAAAACACCTAAATTTGCAGAAATTAATGAAAATGTTTTTTTGCCCAAATTTACTGAAACATCTACAGGAATATCAACTATAACAGCCTTACTATAACCTAACGAAAATATAAGTTTTTCTTTTTCTTTGCGTACCCTGTAACCAATCCCTTTAAGTTTTAGTTCTATGGTATATCCTAAAACAACCCCAAAAATAGCTTGGGTAAAAAGAGAACTTTCATAAGGTGTTAAATAAGGTAAAAAAAGAACCATATTACCTTTTCTATGTAGGTTACTAACTGAATCAAAAATTACAACTCCTTTAGACCCTGAAACACTCACTTTACCATTAATACTTGAACACCCAACACCTATAGGTAATCGAAATACTGGAATTGTCATGACGCGTATGCTAAAATTTCACCACCCTCCCCTTTACGTATACATTGTTCATGAGTCATAATCCCTTTTGTTGTCGATAAAATCAAAACACCGAAATCATTTGATAAACGAGCAAGATCTAATAAAGAAAGATAAATACGATCACGTGGGCGAGAAATAATAACAAGACGAGTACAAATGGGAGACCCATCATGATACCTAAGAAAGACTGTGATGAGACCCTCATTTGTTTTTGTATACCCCTTAATTAAATTTTCTTTCCATAAAATATCTATAACTTTAGTACAAAAACGTACTTCCTTAAAAGATACTCCAAAATGATACACCATATACCCATTACGTAGTTTATTTATTATCTTTGCAAGCATTGCTTTTGTTTGGAATCGGGCTTGAACCGACGACCTAAGGATTTTCAGTCCTTCACTCTACCAACTGAGCTATCCAAACTATAAAAATTTTGTAATCTTTTCTCTCCCCAAGTCGGACTTGAACCAACGACTTTATGGTTAACAGCCACATGCTCTACCAACTGAGCTATTGAAGAAGGCCGGAGAGGGACTTGAACCCTCATTTATGGGTTTGCAACCCACCGCATTAGACCTTTATACTATCTAGCCAAGGCGGGCGAGGGGACTTGAACCCCCGTCTTTCAGAGCCACAACCTGACACTCTAACCAACTGAGTTACGCTCGCCATTTTGCGACTTATCGGATTTGAACCGATACTCTTTAAATAGAAACAGATTTTAAGTCTGACGTGTCTACCAATTTCACCAAAATCGCAATAAAAAATTTAACTTTTTTTAACAAACTAAATTTAATTAACGGGAAAGGGATTCGAACCCTTGACATTTGGGATATGATTCCAACATTCTAACCACTGAACTACACCGCCTTAAAAAAACCTACAATATCTCTCTATAATAATTTTTTTTTAATTGCAACTGGAGAATTTTCTTACAGAGCAAATAGAATCAAGAAAGCCATCATTAAAGCAAATAAGGCAATCGCTTCAGTTAAAGCGAAACCTAAAATAGCAATTCTAAATAACTCATCTTTCAGAGAAGGATTACGTGCGGTACCCAAAACAAGAGCACCAAATACGGTTCCAATACCCACACCTGCTCCAGCTAAACCAATAGTAGCTAAACCAGCACCCAAAAGTTTAGCAGCTTGAACTAACATTTTTAAAAGGGTAAAAAATCGAATAACGGGACACTTTAACGATAAATAAATTTTTCTAAAGATTATCGTTGAATGGGAGCAGAGAGGATCGAACTCCCGACTTCGTGCTTGTAAGGCACACACTCTACCACTGAGTTATGATCCCTTAAAGGAGATAAAGAGACTCGAACTCTTGACCTCATGCTTGCAAAGCACACACTCTACCAACTGAGTTATATCCCCACTAACCGATTAAGGGCATATTGTTAGGATGCTCGAAGGGGTACGTGTTCAGCTTTAATTATAAAAATAATTGATAAAACACGTACCCCTTCGAGCAAATTTAACCCAAACATATTTGGGCGTATTGGGAGTTGAACCCAAGACCCTCGGATTAAAAGTCCACCACTCTAACCAACTGAGCTATACGCCCGAAAAGTTGTTAAACTTTAGTCTGGAAATAAAATTATTATTTAGGGATTAGTACGGGTCAGCTGAAAACCTCACAGCTCTTACACCTCCCGCCTATCTAAGTGGTAATCTTCCACCCCCTTGCGAAAACTTTACTAGAGGCGAGTTTCTCGCCTAATGGTCGATTATCTCTTCTCGATGTAGCTACCCGGCGATGCCCCTTAGGGAACAACCGGAACACAAGGGATCGAGTTTTCCCGGTCCTCTCGTACTAAGGTCTAGTCCTCGGAATTTTCAAACACCCACAGAAGATAGGGACCAAACTGTCTCACGACGTTCTAAACCCAACTCACGTACCACTTTCGTCGGCGAACAGCCGAACCCTTGGAACCTTTTCCAGCTCCAGGATGTGATGAGTCGACATCGAGGTGCCAAACGAACCCGTCGATAGGGGCTCTAGAGGATCATTAGCCTGTTATCCCCGGCGTACCTTTTATCCATTGCGCGATGGCCTTTCCACAAAGAACCACCGGATCACTATGACCGACTTACGTCTCTGATCGAAATGTCTTTCTTTCAGTCAAGCAGGCTTATACCATTATACTCGATTCCCCTTAGAAGGAGATGAACCTACCTTTGTATGCCTCCGTTACTCTTTAGGAGGCGACCGCCCCAGTCAAACTACCCAGCAAACACTGTCCCTTAGTTAGTAAGCCAACAGATCTCAGGGTGGTATTTCACTATTGCCTCACCGATCTCTAACGAGAAAGAATCATAAGCTCCCACCTATTCTACACTAGAGTCTTTGACCTACAATATTTGCTTATAGTAAAGGTGCACGGGGTCTTTCCGTCCAGCTGTGGGATGGCCGCATCTTCACGACCTATGTAATTTCACTGAGTCCCTGTTGGAGACAGCGGGGAAGTCGTTACACCATTCATGCGGGTCGGAACTTACCCGACAAGGAATTTCGCTACCTTAGGACCGTCATAGTTACAGCCGCCGTTTACCGGGGTTTGACCTCAACGCGTAAACATCAAAGCTTCACCTACCGGCACCGGGCAGGTGTCAGTCCCTATACATCCTCTTACGAGTTAGCAGAGACCTGTGTTTTTAATAAACAGTCGCCACCCCCGATTTTGTGACAAAGACAAAAGCTTGCGCTATATGTCTTTACTCCTTATTCCGAAGTTACAGAGTCATTTTGCCGAGTTCCTTCAACAGGGTTATCTCAAGGCCTTAGTGTTCTCCACCCGTCCACCTGAGGCGGTTTAAGGTACGGTATAAATAAAGTGCCTTTTTCTTGGAAAAAATAACTCACCCTTAACAAAATTTAAGAATAAGGTGAAGTTTTCGTCAGCAACTTTTAACAGTTTAATCTTACCCATTACTGTAAGCCTTAGCTTAACAGCTTAGGGACCGTTTTAAATCGAGGTATTACCCTCTCACGACCCAGTTTTACTTAAGATCGTAAACCTTGGACTTACGGCCACAATGCTTTAAGTTCATTGTTTTATGCTACTCATGCAAGTATTCTCACTTCCGATATCTTAATCTTAACTTACATCAAAACTTCTACGACCTACGGAATGTTCTGCTACCACAAAGATGTAAAAAATTATAATTTTTTAAATCTTTGTCTGAGGCTTCGGTAATAGTTTTAAGCCCTCAAAATTGGCGGGACTTCTACTCTAGGTCAGTGAGCTGTTACGCTGTCTTAAAAGGATGGCTGCTTCCAAGCCTACCTCCTGACGGTCTCAGAGCAGAAATCACCTTTACCACTGAAACTATTTTATGGACCTTAGCCTACAGTCTGGGCTGTTTCCCTCTTGAGTATGAATCTTAGCATACATACTCTGTCTGCCCTAAATATAAAATTTGTATTCGGAGTTTGCTAAAGTTTAGTAAGAGAAGATCTCCCCCTTGCTTACACAGTGCTCTACCCCAAATTCACTGTTTAGGACGCTCTACTTCAATAGATTTCGCAGAAATCCAGCTATCACCGACTTTGATTGGCCTTTCACCCCTAAACTCAAGTCATCCCAGTATTTTGCCACATACACGGGTTCGGCCCTCCAAAGAATGTTGCCACTACAATATCAGCCTGCTCAAGTTTAGATCAGCCGGTTTCGGGTACTTAACAAAGGACTTTAAAGCGCCACATAGGACTCGATTTCTCTTCGCCTACACTTTTTATTAGCTTAAGCTTGCCCCTTATTAAGATTCACTTGCCCATTATACAAAAGGTATGCCGTTGCTTTTTACAGCTTCGACTCAAATATGGAGTTTCAGGATCTTTGCACTGTCGCAACTTCTTTTTCACCTTTCCCTCACGGTACTCGTTCACTATCGGTAAAAAAAATAATTATAGGCTTTGAGGGTGGTCCCCCAATACTCAGACAAGGTAAACTTGCCTCGTCTTACTTTCACGAATAAAAAAAGAATTACAGGACTAACACCTTCTAAGGTAGAAATCCTATTTAAAAATAGAATTTCTTTTCATTCTTGATAATAATATCGTTTTGCCTTTTTATCGCTTTCGCTCACCACTACTAACGATATCTCGGTTGATTTGGTCTACAGGGTACTGAGATGTTTCACTTCCCCTTGATACTGCCTAAGCAGCGGGCTTTTTAGCCCCGGTTTCCCATTTTAGGTTGGTTAACGTCACAGGCTTTCCTCGTGTTAACACTTTCGCGATTGTCCGCGCCTATATTTTTTTCCAAGGCATTCACTCCACACTAAACTAGTATATTA